ATTGGTACTGGTGGAGTAGGATTGACCTGTAAATACAGAACCTATAGGTGTAGCCTTTCGCTCAATACTAGAGTCGACAATTAAACCATAGCATCTGAGGTTACATTAATGGAGGATACACGACAGAAGGAATTGTTCTATTTCCAAACTTTACCTTCAACAAGCGTAGATTTTTTTTTAATTTTTATTTCTATCCCGATCTCAAATCATGTGTCTTTCTCGTAAGATTGAGAGCAATAAAAAAAAAGAATCAAATCACACCATCTCTGTAATAGGTAAATGCCTCTTTTTCTCCTGAAGTTGTCGGAATTATTCGTAATAAAATATTGGCTATAATTGAAAAGGTCTTATCAATAAAATTTCCATTTATCCGCGATCTAGGCATAGGTAGCAATCCATTCTATAATTATTCTCATTACCTCTAGTGGTAAACCGATCCCACAAAGAAAAGAATTGTACAGTACGAAATAACATAAAAACAGATTCATTAATAAAAAAGATATGGGACCTTTATTTATATATTTATATTTATTCAAATTGTTCTTTTTTGACAGGAATCAAAAAAAAAAAACAAAGAAATAAATATTGGAGTACGCTTCGATTTCATCCTAATGTAAATGGAGTAGTATACCAACAAAATAAAGTATTCAATTTCATTTAAGTTACAGATTATAATAACGAAAAGTTTTTTATTGAATTCTCATCCAATCCAAAGAAGAAAAAAAAAAGGATCGAATAACCATTCTACGATGAAAAAACCCGCCTGTTTTATTTTGTATGCATAGGAGGTATACACTATACAATCAACTATATATATATATATATATTATTATATATATATAATTTATATGAATATTTGTAATAGATCTGCAGGGTAGGGTTTGTTGTTGAGAGAGAACTCTAAAACTGGACTGGAAAGGAATTTGAGAATTCTTAAGATATGGAATCATAGTCTAAATAGAATCGTGATCTAAAGAGATCCATTAACCGAAGTGCAAAAATAGACCTATCAATCAGCTGATTCGTTATAATTTAGTGATTGCCTCCGGTACCGTTATAAAATAACAGAAAAAGAGGCGAAGGCTGGTTTGGTTTTGCAAACATGAATAGAATCTTTCTAACAGTTTTCTTATTTTCTATTTATCCGCATAACCTCAAAAGAAAGATATTTCTTTGACTTTGATGAAAATTTATATATTTTTCTAGTTAGAATTAGAATTGATTGGTCGTTCCTATCCAATAATCGACTAGTACCGGCTCGATATTCACTCGGTTTTTGGGTCATAATCATTATGTAGGAGAGATGGCCGAGTGGTTGAAGGCGTAGCATTGGAACTGCTATGTAGGCTTTTGTTTACCGAGGGTTCGAATCCCTCTCTTTCCGTACCTTCATCTAATTCACTGATCTTACTAACCAAAAGAGTAAAATAGCACTATATAAAATTATATTCCAAGACAACAGTTAGACCTTTCTTTGATATATATATTTTATTCCTAATTGTTGTGGCATGTAAAATACTGAAAGGAAAAGAGTAGACAAGGAATGAAAACCTACCTCTCGTTCTATGATACCTAAATGGGATAAAAATCCGGATCAAACCCTTATTTATCTTAACCTTAGGTTAATTTACTTCGACGAAAGGGATCAAAATTGTCCGAACCCTTGTGATTTTTTTTTATTTTCGTTAGGTTTAGGTCTGGCGCGAATAATATTCTACGACTAGCAATTCATTTATTTTCAAACCGACCCATTTACTATCTATTATTTGATTGACTAATCCTTTATATTGGAATGGTTGAAGAGTCAAATGTTTTGGCATTTCGTCCTGAGAGGATGAATCGAAAGAATTTTGAATCAGAGCTCTAGAGTTTTGTTCATCCCTCGCCGTAATAATATCTCGGGGTTTGCAGCGATAACTTGGTATATCTACTATACGACCATTGACTAAAATATGTCTATGGTTAACTAATTGACGGGCTCCAGGAATAGTCGGAGCCATACCCAATCGAAAAAGGATGTTATCCAAGCGCATTTCAAGTAATTGGAGTAAAACCTGACCTGTTGACCCCTTGGCTTTACCGGCGATACGAACGTATTTAAGTAATTGTCGTTCTGTAAGACCATAATGAAAACGCAACTTTTGTTTTTCTTCTAGACGAATACGATATTGAGATTTTTTACCGGAACGTGATTGGTTTCTAAGATCACTTCCGGCTCTAGGCCTTTTATTAGTTAGTCCCGGTAAAGCTCCCAGGCGGCGTATTTTTTTGAAACGAGGTCCCCGGTAACGCGACATAAAGACTCCTTATTCTTATTTATATTGAATTCTTATTGATGAAATTTCATTTTACAGAATAAACCTAAACTAAAACTGAACTAAATAATAAATGAAGCGAAGTTTACGAAAGTAGTGTACTTGTACTCTAAATACTCTAAAGAATAATTAGATGAATAAATATCCAGACCTTTCTATTCTATATATATTCTATATAAAGATTCTATATAGATAAAAGAGATTCTTTTCATGGCATAGTTAGAAGTTCCGATAAGATAAAAAATAGATTTTTCACAATATTCTTTGATTTCGGATTTCAAAAGGGCATTCTCAATCATGTAAAAACTAGAAGAAAATAAATAGAGAAAAGCCGGCTATCGGAATCGAACCGATGACCATCGCATTACAAATGCGATGCTCTAACCTCTGAGCTAAGCAGGCTCACATAAGATAAATTCTACTGCATAGGGATTGTCATCTTAGCTATTAATTAATATACTTATTTGCATTCTTAGCGATTCCTATTAGCTAGTCATAATCATAATGAATATGACTATAGAAAAAATAAAATATAGAATTGAAAGGAAATATTCAATACTCATACTTACCATAGGCCATAGAATATAACGATAAATGAATATAACGATAAATCTATCGATATATAATTTATTTATTTTTCTCACATCACAATTATATAGCACAATTCTATAGTATAGCATTTAATATTAAAAAATATTAGATTCGATCTATTTTTAGATTAAATCATTTTCGTTTTTGCTTTCAAATGCTATTTTAAAGTCTTTTTATTACACTTCTTTATTTTATTCCATATCATACATATTTTATATTTCTATTTATAAATGGAATGATTTGGTCTAAATAATGAGACATTATTGCGCTTTGATTCGTAAAGATGGAAGCTCAGACGAAAAAAAGAATCGACCGTTCAAGTATTCCAAATTGCGTGGGAAAAACGAGCAGAAGAGAGACATATATACGTGGTATATCTCCATCTATATTGAATTGCAGATACAGAAATGATAGAATCGTTTCTGATTGGACCAAATGTGGGTGCGGGTCTCCTATAGAAGATGAAAGAAGATAGCCAAGAAAAAAAAAGAGGATAAAAACTTTTTCGAGATAGGAATCAGTATTTAATGAATTCAACGGTTCCAGTAGAAATGAAATAAAAAAGAGAACAACATCTCAATAAAAATGAGATACTAATCTCAAAACAAAAAGGGGATATGGCGAAATTGGTAGACGCTGCGGACTTAATTGGATTGAGCCTTGGTATGGAAACCTACTAAGTGAGAACTTTCAAATTCAGAGAAACCCCGGAATTAATAAAAATGGGCAATCCTGAGCCAAATCCTATTTTACAAAAACAAACAAAGGCCCAGAAGGTGAAAAAAGGATAGGTGCAGAGACTCAATGGAAGCTGTTCTAACAAATGGAATTGACTGTGTTGCATTGGTAGAGGAATCCTTCCATTGAAACTTCCGAAAAGATGAAGGATATACGTATATACATACGTATACGTACTGAAATACTCTATCAAATGATTAATGACGACCTGAATCTGTATTTTTATATGAATTTATATGAAAAAGGGAAAAATTGTTGTGAATCGATTCTATATTGAAGAAAGAATCGAATATTCATTGATCAAAGCATTCACCACACAGTCTGATAGTTCTTTTGCAGAACTAATTAATCGGACGAGAATAAAGATAGAGTCCCATTCTACATGTCAATACCGGCAACAATGAAATTTATAGTAAGAGGAAAATCCGTTGACTTTAAAAATCGTGAGGGTTCAAGTCCCTCTATCCCCAAAAAGCCCATTCAACTCCTTAACTATTTATCTTATCCTTTTTTTCGTTAGTAGTTCAAAATTCGTTATCTTTCTTATTCACCCTACTCTTTTACAAACGGATCCGAGAGAAAAATTTGTCTCTTATGACAAGTCTTGTGATATATGATACATGTACAAATGACCGTCTTTGACCAAAGACTCCCCATTTGAACGAGTCATGGTCGATAGCATTATTCATACTGAAACTGACAAAGTCTTCCTTTTTTGAAGATCCAAGAAATTATAGCACCTGGATAATACCCTTTAGAATTGACATAGACCTAAGTTATCTAGTAAAATGAGGATGCGGTATCGGGAATGGGAATGGTCGGGATAGCTCAGCTGGTAGAGCAGAGGACTGAAAATCCTCGTGTCACCAGTTCAAATCTGGTTCCTGGCACACGATTAATTTTTATGAGTCTCTTTTCCACAAATTACTTAATATAAATAGACATATATATTCATTAATAGTTTAGATCATATTACATACGTTTATCCGCCTCGGTCTTTAGAGAAATACCCCATCTATAAAATAGATGGGTAAAGTGTTTTTTATACAAAGTATGTAACAAAAATAATTATATTTTAGATTCTTTTTTTCTCTCTCGTTCAAAAATAAAGTTAATACCTAATACCTCATACGCATATACATATTCGAAAGGTTAAATTAGTTGTTAGCCTATCCATAATACAAACGAGACTTAAATTACTCTGTTTAATCTAGAACAGAACCTTGAATCTATGGAATTGTAGAAGTGAAAAAAAGTTTATTATTTTTCAATGAGCATCTTGTATTTCATAAAAATTGGGGGCAATATAATCCTTACGTAAAGGCCATCCTATCCAACTTTCAGGCATTAAGATGC